TACTATATCCATGCGAACGATGCCCCCTATCTCTATGAAATGAAAGAATGATTCCATTATTGATTTATAATCATAGTGGAATCAATGGTGCAGAGTCAAAATAGGATTCTTACTTACGGCCTTTTATGAAACAATTTCATGAATCCACTCATAAAAAGTTCATAGATTTCTTATTCAATAGAATTCTATTGAAATAGCAAAGATGAAATAGCAAAGAATTGGAAAAAAAATAAAATATACAAATAAAAAGAAGAGCCAGTCAACCATTCTGATTCAATTTATGAACATTACTCAGAGCCTCTAGTGAGTCTGGATACAAAGTATCTTCAGTTCTTTGCCACAATTCTGAAATGAATTTATCATCAGCCTATCCAATCTAATTTCATCGCAAACAGAGTTAGTAGACACTACCTCAATATAAAGAAAGTTCTAGTGTAAAATAATTAGGGAGTCTTTATAGTCTTTTTTAGAATCTTTGATTCAACCTTAGTAGCCAAAATGAAGTGTCTCTTAGGAACCTTTGGATACCAAGATTTCCGACTTCTTACTTTCATAGTTCTCCAGAATGAATTCTCACTATTTCTTTTATTTGATTAAATTCAGAATAGCCCAAACCAATCTTTCATAAGATTGGGTTGCTTCAGATTTATTGGTACTTTTTTGAGTCACACTCAGAACCCAGATTTTGAGAACCGTAGGTCCTATAAAAGACTGTCATCTTTTTTCTCAAAATCAAGTATCGACAGACCTAGCCCTTGCCTATGTTTTTGCGGGGCAAGAATTCGTCAAGTTCGATCAACAGGATTAAGAAATTCCAAGTATTTTTTTGTTGATCAGGCGACACCCAGATTCGAACCGGGGATAAAGGATTTGCAGTCCCCCGCCTTACCACTTGGCCATGCCGCCAAATTCCATCCAAAACGGATAAAGAAATGAAGAAGAATAAAGAAGAAATAAATTCTATATTATATGAAAGTCTATATGAAAGTATAGAAATTAGATATTAGATAAGAAATTATATAAGATTCCATTATCTATTATAAATTAGATATTAATTTTTAATTTATATTAATTATCTATTCTATTATATATATTATATAAGTATATATCTAAGTATAAGATTATATGATAAGATTATATGAAATTCTAGAATTCTATATTCTTAATATTCTTATACTTCATATTCTATTCTATTTCTATTCTTTTCTTCGATTTATTTTATCTCAAAACACGCGTCGCTTAAAAACTTACCTTCTCTTTTCACTTTTCTATAGATTCGATAGATCTATAGAAAAGTGAAAAGATTCCCGGCCCGGTCACAGACTGTAAAATGCAGGGCAATTTAGAATAATTTACTCTTGACTTCATTAACTATTTAATTATTACTCTTACTTACTTTTTTTACTTTGAATTAGCAAACAGCTCTAAATTTTGTATCTCCTTACCTTAATGGATGCAAAATTCAATTGATTTCCGACTAATCATTATCAATTACATGATCAATTCTAATTATAAGAAAATATATGTGTATATGTAAACCCCAGAAAAGTGTAAACTCCAGAACAGAAATTGTTATACGTGGCTACCAAGCCCGGATCTATTTCTTATGCACATATCCCTATATAGGATCATCGTGCTTGAATATTTCATTGAATATGAATAGAAGATAGACATTATGATAGAGTACGACCTAACCTAGGTTGCACTAAGTTCAATTATGATAAAAGATGTGATATACGGATAGCTAGATAGCTATATCGGCATGTACTTCCTAAAGATTACTCCTATAAACTATAAAACTATATATATATACGTATATACGTACGCAATTCCCTTGTATTTTAGAAATTCTACGATTTACGAATTCCTTTTTGAACATGAAATTGCGTGTGCGGAAACTCTATGCTGTTCCTGATTCTTCTGTTTTTATCTCATTCATAGAGAGCAGATTGAATCCTAAACTCATTGATTTTTTCTTTTTTTGTACGCTGATCATAATATCATAATAAAAGAATTAGGTATTAGGTATAAATTGATCAATTTATATATTTGATAAAAGACTCCATCAGCCTAAGTGACATAATTTTATTTTTCCCAGGAATGCTTTATTAATTTCCATTTCTTTCTATTTGTACCTGGCTCAAGATCAAATTCGAACTTGCATCGAAAATGCCCTTCATTTCTCTGTCTTGCTTTCGTTCATACGATATATATGGATGGAGTTGACTAAAATTTTATGTGATTCAGTAAACAGAATATCCATTCCATCATTGCTAGATCAATTGGTAGGGTTCGATGAATAGTGAGCCAAGCCTATAATGGGATTTTTTCAATAAAGAGGAAACTTCAGATTAAGATGCTCCAGAATGGAAATGAGGGAATGTCCACAATACCTGGATTTAGTCAGATACAATTTGAGGGATTTTGTAGGTTCATTAATCAGGGCTTGACGGAAGAATTTCATAAGTTTCAAAAAATTGAAGATAGAGATCAAGAAATTGAATTTAAATTATTTGTGGAAACATATCAATTGGTAGAGCCCTTGATAACAGAAAGAGATGCTGTGTATGAATCACTCACATATTCTTCTGAATTATATGTACCCGCGGTCTTAATTTGGAAAACCGGTAGAAATATGCAAGAACAAACCGTTTTTATTGGAAACATCCCTATAATGAATTCTTTTGGAACCTCTATAGTAAATGGAATATACCGAATTGTGATCAACCAAATATTGCAAAGTCCCGGTATTTACTATCGTTCAGAATTGGAACATAACGGAATTTCTGTCTATACCAGTACTATAATATCGGATTGGGGGGGAAGGTCGGAATTAGAAATTGATAGAAAAGCAAGGATATGGGCCCGTGTAAGTAGAAAACAAAAAATATCTATTCTAGTTCTATCATCAGCTATGGGTTCGAATATAAGAGAAATTCTAGATAATGTTTGTTACCCTGAGATTTTCTTGTCTTTCCCGAATGATAAAGAGAAAAAAAAGATTGGGTCAAAAGAAAATGCTATTTTGGAGTTTTATCAACAATTTGCCTGTGTAGGGGGGGATCCGGTATTTTCTGAGTCCTTATGCAAGGAATTACAAAAGAAATTCTTTCAACAAAGATGTGAGTTAGGAAAGATTGGTCGACGAAATATGAACCGAAGACTTAATCTTGATATACCCCAAAACAATACATTTTTGTTACCACGAGATCTATTGGCTGCTGTGGATCATTTGATTGGAATGAAACTGGGAATGGGTACACTTGACGATATGAATCACTTGAAAAATAAACGTATTCGTTCTGTAGCAGATCTATTACAGGATCAATTCGGATTGGCTCTTGTTCGTTTAGAAAATACGGTTCGAGGAACTATATGTGGAGCAATCAGGCATAAATTGATACCAACTCCTCAAAATTTGGTAACTTCAACTTCATTAACAACTACTTATGAATCGTTTTTTGGCCTACACCCTTTATCTCAAGTTTTGGATCGAACTAATCCGTTGACACAAATTGTTCATGGGCGAAAATGGAGTTATTTGGGTCCTGGAGGATTGACGGGGCGAACTGCTAGTTTTCGAATACGAGATATCCACCCGAGTCACTATGGACGTATTTGTCCAATTGACACGTCCGAAGGAATCAATGTTGGACTTATTGGATCATTAGCTATTCATGTGAAGGTTGGTTATTGGGGATCTATAGAGAGTCCATTTTATGAATTATCTGAGAGATCAAAAGAGGCACAGATGGTTTATTTATCACCAAATAGAGATGAATATTATATGGTAGCAGCAGGAAATTCTTTGGCCTTGAATTGGGGTATTCAAGAACAACAGGTTGTTCCAGCTCGATATCGTCAAGAATTCCTGACTATTGCATGGGAAGAGATTCATCTTAGAAGCATTTTTCCCTTCCAATATTTTTCTATTGGAGCTTCCCTCATTCCTTTTATTGAGCATAATGATGCGAATCGAGCTTTAATGAGTTCTAATATGCAGCGCCAAGCAGTTCCCCTTTCTCGGTCCGAGAAGTGCATTGTTGGAACTGGGTTGGAAGGCCAAACGGCTCTAGATTCGGGGGTTTCAGCTATAGCCGAACGCAAGGGAAAAATCATTTATACTGATACTCAAAAGATCATTTTCTCAAGTAATGGGGATACTCTAATAAGCATTCCATTAGTTATGTATCAACGTTCCAACAAAAATACTTGTATGCATCAAAAAACTCAGGTTCAGCGGGGTAAATACATTAAAAAGGGACAAATTCTAGCGGGCGGTGCGGCTACAGCTGGTGGGGAACTCGCTTTAGGAAAAAATGTATTAGTAGCTTATATGCCATGGGAAGGTTACAATTTTGAAGACGCAGTACTAATTAGCGAACGTCTGGTCTATGAAGATATTTATACTTCTTTTCACATCCGGAAATATGAAATTCAGACTCATGTAACAAGCCAAGGTCCTGAAAGAATCACTAAGGAGATCCCGCATTTAGAGGCTCGTTTACTCCGAAATTTAGACAGAAATGGAATTGTGATGCTGGGATCTTGGATAGAAACAGATGATATCTTAGTAGGTAAATTAACACCTCAGACAGCGAGCGAATCCTCATATGCCCCGGAGGATAGATTATTACGAGCTATACTTGGCATTCAGGTATCCACTTCAAAAGAAACTTCTCTAAGACTACCTATAGGGGGAAGGGGTCGAGTTATTGATGTGAGATGGATCCATAGAAGAGGGGTTTCCAATTATAATCCAGAAAGGATTCGTGTATATATTTCACAGAAACGTGAAATTAAAGTAGGTGATAAAGTAGCTGGAAGGCATGGGAATAAGGGTATAATTTCTAAGATTTTGTCTAGACAAGATATGCCCTATTTGCAAGATGGAACGCCCGTTGATATGGTATTCAACCCATTAGGAGTTCCCTCACGAATGAATGTGGGACAAATATTTGAATGTTCGCTCGGGTTAGCGGGGGATCTGCTAAAGAAAC